TTCTCTTCGCACTCCTTTGTGAAAGAGTAGAATGAGAAAGCTAATGAATCTTAAACCCATTGATAAAAAGAAAAAAAGAGGATAAATACTATAGTTAGTGAATAAAAGAGGGTTTGGGGATAGAGGGACTTGAACCCTCACAACTTATAAAGTCGACGGATTTTCCTTTTACTAGAAATTTCATTGTTGTCAGTATTGACATGTAGAATGGGACTCTCTCTTTATCCTCGTCCGATTAATCCACTTTTTAAAAGATCTCGAAAACTATGAATTGAAGGATTTGATTACTCAATATTCGATTGGAATGGGTTCACAATAATTCTAAAAAAATTCAGAATTTTCTATTTCATAATCATTCCTAATTTCATTCTAAAAAAGAATAAAGAACCTATATTATGATATGGGTTCCGTGATTAATCGTTTGCTATGTCAGTATCTATACGTGTGTATTAGATGTATAAAGCCCTTACTTTCTCTAAATTTAGAGAGAGTTCCACTACCAACACAACGTAATCAACTCGATTCGTTAGAACAGCTTCCATTGAGTCTCTGCACCTATCCTTTTCCTTTGGATTCTAGTTCGAGAACCACTTGTTTTCTCAAAACACGGATTTGGCTCAGGATTGCCCTTTTTTAATTCCAGGGTTTCTCTGAATTTGGAAGTTACCACTTAGCAGGTTTCCATACCAAGGCTCAATACAATCAAGTCCGTAGCGTCTACCGATTTCGCCATATCCCCATTTTCCTTTTCTTTGATTGAGACCTGGATTCCTTGTGTAATTTCATCCATCTCTTAGTTTTTTTTGGAATCGTTGAATTAATTACTCGACGTAGTCTAGCAGTTCGTCTCTATTTGACAGACCCTGCTTATTGCAATTCAGAATTGAATTGATTCTATCGTTGATGTATTTGCAATTCAATCCGAATCAATATATCCCAAAGTTTTTCTCTCCCCCCCCCCCCCCCGCCTTTCTTTTTTAGAGTATTCAAAATCATACTATAACGCTTGATATTCATTCTTTTTTTTTTCTAATCAGAATTAGCAATTTCATTTGCTATGATTCTATGTTCTCCTTAGTGAAATATTAATCATTAAATTATTAAGAAATAACAAAAAAAACAAAATATCTCAAAAAATGTCTATAATGATCGAATGAAAATGCCAAGAAATTCGCATTTTCTCTTTATTATATCTTTCATCATATATATTATTCTTTTCTATGTATTAGATTACTCATCCGAGCCATATCAAATTGAAAATATCTGAAATCAAATTCAATATAGAAATTGGAATGGATTCTATTCTATTAGAAAAATCAATTTGCGAATTAGAGAAATAAAAAGAAAGTTCAAAAATTTCTATAATCCTATTTAAGGATATCCTCCAGTTAAGCATATCAAGTTAACTTTATCTTTATGAAGTTCTAGTATTTTTTTCTAAGTAGAACTTCCAATTTCGAACTAGTTAATAGCTAAGATTAATAATTAAGATCTGACATTTTACGGATTTCCTATACTATACATATTTCTATTTGTTACACTATTTCTGTTATGTAAGCCCACTTAGCTCAGAGGTTAGAGCATCGCATTTGTAATGCGAGGGTCATCGGTTCAAATCCGATAGTCGGCTTTTTTCTATATCGATGTTCCATGAACAAGAATCTCTCTTTTTCTCTTTTTCTCCGAATTAAATGGAGAATCCAGGATCTATTATGTGGTTCTACCTTACAATTTTGCTAGATACAAAACAATAAAATAAATAATATATATACAAAAAATCCAGATGTTGATGAAATTCCATTTTTTGTGGTACTTTAGTAGATTTTACTCTGTTTATCCTTTAGTTTAATTCAGTTTTAATTTTGATGTATTCTGTAATGTAAATACAATGAAATTAATTGTGTAAAATGAAATTTCAATAAAATAAACAAGGAGTCTTCATGTCCCGTTATCGAGGACCTCGTTTAAAAAAAATACGCCGTCTGGGAGCTTTACCAGGACTCACTAGAAAAACACCTAAATCCGGAAGTAATCTGAAAAAGAAATTCCATTCTGGGAAAAAAGAGCAATATCGTATTCGTCTTCAAGAAAAACAGAAATTGCGTTTTCATTATGGTCTGACAGAACGACAATTACTTAGATATGTACATATCGCTGGAAAAGCAAAAAGGTCAACAGGTCAGGTTTTACTACAATTACTTGAAATGCGTTTGGATAATATCCTTTTTCGATTGGGTATGGCTTCAACCATTCCTGGGGCCCGGCAATTAGTTAACCATAGACATATTTTAGTTAATGGTCGTATAGTCGATATACCAAGTTTTCGTTGCAAACCCCGAGATATTATTACTACGAAGGATAACCAAAGATCAAAACGTCTGATTCAAAATTCTATTGCTTCATCCGACCCGGGGAAATTGCCAAAGCATTTGACGATTGACACATTGCAATATAAAGGACTAGTTAAAAAAATCCTAGATAGGAAGTGGGTCGGTCTCAAAATAAATGAGTTGTTAGTTGTAGAATATTACTCTCGTCAGACTTGAACTTAACGAAAAAAGGAAAAGTTCATAGAATTTTCTTCCCCTTCCCCTTTCCCCGAACTAAATCGACCTAAGGCCCTTAATTCGTATTTTCCCATTCAACTAGCATAAATGGATTAACCCTAGGATCCTTTTTTCTTTTTTGTTCTTTCCTCTATGTGTATTTTACATACCACAGTAATTTACTATAAAAAATTTCTATTAAATAAAGGTATTATTGCTGGAATAAATTGTTATTTGATTTGATACATTGTGATCGTTAACGTTGATCAATTAAGAGAAACGGAAAGAGAGGGATTCGAACCCTCGGTAAACAAAAGTCTACATAGCAGTTCCAATGCTACGCCTTGAACCGCTCGGCCATCTCTCCTACATAATCTTATTATGGAAAATAAACTAAGTGAATAGCGAGTTTTCCTATTCCTGCAGTACAGGTACAACCACAACGGCTCGGGGGTTCCATGGTTCTATTGGAAAAATTCCTTTTCATCTAAGTGGAAGGATCCAGGATTTTTTTACTAGGAATTCCGCTCCCTCGAAAAGTTTTAGTTTGGGTTTTCCCCAAACCAAAGAAAAAGAGAATGGAAGAATTCTTCTTATTCCATAATAAAATAGAGGAACCCTAGAATTCTGTTTGCATAAGGTACGCTACGCCATACAATCGAAATCTAAAAAAGGGTATGAGACAATTAATGACTTTGAAAACGCGAAATAGCTGATGAGAGAAGTTATTGTTGAGAAATAGAAAAGTGGAATGAAATCCAATCTTAGTCAAATATTTCATATCTCTTCTTGTCCAAACAGAAGGAAAAGGAGACAATTTGAGCTGAGCGGAAAATCCATACCTCTCTTATCCATTTAGAGCATATGGATCGATCGATTTATAAGAATCGAATGTGTTTGTTTTTATGTTATTTTGTGAAGAAATGAAAACAATTCTATATAGAATGGGTTGGGAATTATGCCTAGATCCCGTATAAATGGAAATTTCATTGATAAGACCTCTTCAATTGTAGCCAATATTTTATTGCGAATAATTCCGACAACCTCAGGGGAAAAAAGGGCATTTACTTATTATAGAGATGGTGCGATTTGACTCTTTTTTTTTTTTTTTTTTTTTTTTAGCCCTACCTACACCTCAGTCTTACGAGAAAGAGAGGGGGTTCGCATAGAGAGAACAAAATTAGTAAAGGAAACCCACGCTTGGGGAAGGTGAGGTGAACTAACAATTCCTTCTGTCGTGTATCCTCGATTGATGCGGCCTCAGATGCTTCAATTGTAGATTTGAGTATTGAGCGAAAGGTTACACCTACAGGATAGGTTCTGTATTACAGGCCAATCCTACTCTACTAGTACCATACCAATAGGCAGCATAGGGGAGAAAAGCACTACACCTAGAAATAGGAATCAACAAGAGAAAAACTTTGTTAGAAATTAGCCCTTTCCTGATCGGTATCAGGGCTGGGAAGAATGGTTGGGATAACAAACAACCATCAGGTTTGTACTTTGGATACCCCTATAACCATCAAAGATCGTTGAAGTGGCTAATTCCTCTAAATAGGAGGCGTTGAGAACAAAGAAATTCTTGGAGCTATCGTTTTCCTCTAGCATTAATAGAATTCATTGGTGTTAAGAAAAACCTCTTGCGGGAAGGTTGGCTAGAGATTTCTTGGAAAAATACCAGCCCCTTTCGGTTCATAATAAGATGGGACTAATTCTATTTTTATTCTATAGATTATTTCGCTTAGTACTATGTACAGAAGGGAGGAGCCGTATGAGATGAAAACCTCATGTACGGTTTTGGAACGGAGATTTTTTGAATAGAATGAACGACCGTAACGGATGTTGGCTCAATCCGAAGGAAATTATGCGGAAGCTTTGCAGAATTATTATGAAGCTACGCGACTAGAAATTGATCCCTATGATCGAAGTTATATACTCTATAATATAGGCCTTATACACACAAGCAATGGAGAGCATACAAAGGCTTTGGAATATTATTTCCGGGCACTAGAACGAAACCCCTTCTTACCGCAAGCTTTTAATAATATGGCCGTGATCTGTCATTACGTGCGACTATCTCCACTATAGAAAGAAGAAAAAAAAAGAAAGGATCAAATTTTCTAGTAAATACTAGAAAAAGGGCTTTCTACATAGGGATCGTCAAAACAACGATTTTGCCCTATCAGCTGTAGGAAGGAAGGACACTTCACGAGAATCAAAATAGGAAGAAAGTATGGCCTATACTACTACTCTATGGATAAAGTTCCCAAATTGATAGAGAAAGCACCGTAAAGATCCATTAGTGAGCGACTGGGTCGATACAACTAAAAAAAACTGCTTACTTATCCCATGATATGGGGCAAAATTTAGGAATCTGCTTATGTAATAGAGCCGATCCACTAAGGAATTAAGCAGCGGTGTAGTATCAGATCCCAAAGATAGTAAGTTCTTTTT